AAGGATGCAGTCAATACACCCAGAACTACACCTGTAACCCAGGTTAATTCGCGGGGTTTTTTAAATCCACCCGTGAGATACACACGAAATACGTGCAAGATCATCATTAGAACCATCATACTTGCTGACCACCGATGAACTGATCGGATTAACCAACCGAAGTTGGCCTCAGTCATTATGTATTGAACAGAGGAAAACGCCTCTGTAACGGTTGGACGATAGTAAAAAGTCATAGCAAAACCCGTAGCTACTTGTACTAAAAAACAAGTGAGTGTGATCCCCCCTAGACAATGAAATATGTTGACATGAGGAGGAACATATTTACTAGTTATATCATCTGCAATCGCCTGAATCTCTAGACGTTCTTCGAACCAATCATATACTTTATTGAGATAGGTAAAACGAGAAGTCCCCCCCTCCGAGAACCGTATATGAAAATTTAATTTCGTACGGCTCAAGCGGAAACACACAAATACAGGTTTTAACGGATATGTAATAGAAAATTTGAAACTTATTAGACACTTAATCTGTTTCAAAGATACGAAGAAATAAAAATCCGGAATCTTTTATTTGTGATGATAATGCCAATATCAAGTCAGCTCGTTTATTTTTCTTTAGATTATTACAGGCCTCTTGAGTCTTCTTTTCTCCTATTTTTTTACATCGATTTGTTGTTGTTGTTGTTTTTTTTTCTTAAGTAAAAATTTTACTATTGGTAGGAATTCTCTTGTTGAGACCCTATGAATCAATTGAAACTTCAGATTCATACTATAACCACGATGATTTAATATAGCCAAAAACTAAGTTTAAAAGTTCTATGAGTAAGAACCCTTTGATCATCACTTATTCAATGACTAGGATAAATTTAATAACTCAACAAAACCCAAAACAAGGAAGAAAAGTGATTTGATTTAGTAAATATGTCCCCCCCTTTTTTTTTAATCCGATTACGAGGTCTTAATAAATAGTAGGTATGAATCATAGTTCAAATATTTCTTATTTCTTTTCTTGATATATTCTATAGAATATCCGTGCTCCAGATACTAACATAAATATAAATATCCGACGAGATAGAATCATCTCTATCAAGATGACAGACCTATTCTCTGTATTATCAATAGGATCAATTATAACAAGTCACACACTCATATTCCGGAAATACCGAAACAAAGGAATTCCACGGTCGAACTACCAGAACGGCCTAGAAATCCGAGTTGTAATAAATTTTTTTAATATAAAAAATAAGATTTCCTAACTCTTAGAAACCTAATTCATTGAAATTCCATCCAATAAAACAGAAGAATTATAAATTTCCAAAATAATAGATAAAAATACTGCAAATAGAGCCATTGCAACTCCCATCAAAGGGGTAGTCCCCCATCCCGGTGCCACTTTACCATATTCCGAATTTAATGGTTTCAATAAATTACCTACAGTAGTTCGTCTTGGCCCAGACTTAGAACTATCCTCAATGGTTTGTGTAGCCATAAATCCTATTTCCTTGGTTGAGATCTGTTGACTTTGTATACTATTCTGTTGTAGTTGTAAATAAATGATCTTATTGTAGTTGTGGATCCATCGCGATCTTGAAATTATCTAATAATGGAAACAGCAACCCTAGTCGCCATCTCCATATCTGGTTTACTTGTAAGCTTTACGGGGTACGCTTTATATACTGCTTTTGGGCAACCCTCTCAACAATTAAGAGATCCGTTCGAGGAACACGGGGACTAGTTGATTGAAGTAACGAGCCTCCCATATTGGGAGGCCTGTTACTTCAATTGAGATTGAGATAATGAAAACTTATTTCACTTTTTAGTAGGAACCTTAGGTGGTTCTCGAAAAAAGATAGCGAAAAAAATTATCCCTAAAGTAGAGACTAATAGAAATGTATAAACCAATGCTTCCATAGATTCGATCGTGGTTTACAATTATAGCTTCCACACCTATTTATTTTCATTGGGATTACCAGATAAAGAACGGGGAAAGAGTCAAAGAAGAAAGGGCGATTCCAAATTTACTCGGCATCTTACCTTACAACTCATGTAAAGTAAAAATATATATATATATATATATATATAGGCCGGAGCAATGTTATATCAGACTGCTTGTCTTTTTGTAGTTGGATCCCCAACCTTTTGGAATGCTCCAAATTCGACTTGAATGTCTAAATCAGGATCAATACCAGCAAAAACATCTCGGAACAAGGTTCTAGCACCATGCCAAATGTGTCCAAAAAAGAAGAGCAAAGCAAACGTAGCATGCCCAAAAGTAAACCAGCCCCTTGGACTACTACGAAAAACGCCATCAGATTTCAAAGTAGCCCGATCCAACTCAAAAATTTCACCTAATTGAGCACGTCTAGCATATTTTTTGACAGTAGCGGGATCACTATAACTGACTCCGTTGAGTTCGCCACCATAAAACTCAACAGTTACACCTACCTGTTCGACACTATACTTTGATTCCGCCCTTCTAAAAGGAACGTCGGCCCTCACAA